GCTATTTATAATTGAAAAGGGTTGTGTTGTATATAGTGAAGCAATATTCCGGGGTCTCACAAAAAGGAATGATTTCTTTCAATTGACTATTCATCTATTGTATTTTCATGTAAATAGGGGGAAGAAAGTTCTATGGAAAAATGGTGGTTCAATTCGATGTTATCTAAAGGGGAGTTCGAATACAGGTGTGGGCTAAGTAAATCAATGGATAGTCTTGGTCCTATTAAAAATACCTGTGTAAGCCAGGGCCCGTTTAGAAATGAGAAAGGTAAAAGCATTCATAGTTGGAGTGATAGTGACAGTTCGAGTTATAGTAATGTTGATCATTTAGTTAGCGTCAGGGACATTCGGAATTTCATCTCTGATGACACCTTTTTTGTTAGGGATAATAATAGGGATAGTTATTCCATATATTTTGATATTGAAAATCAAATTTTAGAGATTAACAATGATCATTCTTTTCGGAGTGAACTAGAAAGTTCTTTTTATGATTTTCGTAATTATAGTTATAGGAATAATGGATCGAAAAGTGATGATCCCGATTATGATCCTTCCATCTATAATACTAAATATAGTTGGAAAAATCACATTACAAATTGCGTTGATTCTTATCTTCAGTCTCAAATCTGTATTGATAATCACATTTTAAGTAGTAATAACAATTACAGCGACAATTACATTTCTAATTCCATTTGCGGTGAAAGTGGAAATAGTAGTGAAAGCGAAAGTTCCAATATAAAAACAAGTACGAATGGTATTGATTTAACTATAAGAAAAAGTTCTAATGATCCCGATGTAACTCAAAAATACAGGCATTTGTGGGTTCAATGTGAAAATTGTTATGGATTAAATTATAAGAAATTTTTGAAGTCAAAAATGAATATTTGTGAACAATGCGGATATTATTTGAAAATAAGTAGTTCAGATAGAATCGAACTTTCGGTTGATCCAGGTACTTGGGATCCGATGGATGACGACATGGTCTCTCTGGATCCCATTGAATTTCATTCAGAAGAGGAACCTTATAAAGATCGTATTGATTCTTATCAAAAAAAAACAGGATTAACAGAAGCTGTTCAAACAGGTACAGGTCAACTAAACGGGATTCCCATCGCAATTGGGGTTATGGATTTTCAGTTTATGGGGGGTAGTATGGGATCCGTAGTAGGCGAGAAAATCACCCGTTTGATCGAGTATGCTACCAAAAATTTTTTACCTCTTATTCTAGTGTGTGCTTCCGGAGGAGCACGCATGCAAGAAGGAAGTTTGAGCTTGATGCAAATGGCTAAAATTTCTTCCGCTTTATATGATTATCAATCAAATAAAAGGTTATTCTATGTACCAATTCTTACATCTCCTACTACTGGTGGAGTAACAGCTAGTTTTGGTATGTTGGGGGATATCATTATCGCCGAACCTAATGCCTATATTGCATTTGCGGGTAAAAGAGTAATTGAACAAACATTGAATAAGACAGTACCTGAAGGTTCCCAAGCGGCTGAATATTTATTTCATAAGGGCTTATTCGATCCAATCGTACCACGTAACCTTTTAAAAGGTGTTTTGAGTGAGCTATTTCAGCTCCATGCCTTTTTTCCTTTGAATCAAAATTCAATCAAGTAGAGTCTCGAGTTAAACTTTTTTTGTGGCGAACAACTGGTTAGTTAGTTTATCAGAATCAAAATAAAACAAAACCCGAAAAATGAATTTTTCTTTAGTGACATAAGATTTAATTGTAGAAAAAATCATGCGGATAATTGGTTTTTTACCGATATTACTGATTAGTAATCAGTAAACCTCTATCAACAAAACAACATAAAAAGCGAATTCTTCCTTATAATTAGGAGTAGGAGGCAAGGCAAATAAAACGAATTTCATGCTCCCCTCTTGCATATGTATATAATTCAAATATAGAAATATAATTCAAATATAGAAATATAATTTAAATATAGAAAATCTAGAATCTTGCATCTTTCTATATCTCCCAGGAAGTCCCAGCTTTTCTAAGAATCGCTGCTCTTGGATCGGATTCTAACGAATCTTTCGGGAATTTTTAAGAGACTCTTTTTTTATTAAAAAAGAAATTAGACGAAGAAGATAAGAACAATATAAGAAGAAAAAAAATAAAAGAAGTAAGAATTAGAAAGAAAGTGGATTATCATACATACATCTATTTCATGTAGAAAGATGAATAAGTCCGTTTAATTAGTTCTACATTGCTTTCACTTATTATATATACTCACTTCGATATACTTAGTATACTTATATACGAATTAGAATATGAAGTATAATTATTATAAGATATCTTTATAACAATAACAGGTACAAATATTAAATCGAGGTACCCATTCTATGACAATTCTCAACAACTTTCCCTCCCTTTTTGTGCCTTTAGTGGGCCTAGTATTTCCGGCAATTGCAATGGCTTCTTTATTTCTTCATGTTCAAAAAAAAAAGATTTTTTAAATCCGATGTGTTCAAATCTCATCTAGTTTTTTTTTTTCAAGACTTAGCAAACACAACACGGATATCCATTTAGTAGAATATTGTATAACAATAACAGGTGGCTTTCTATGAACATAAACGAAAAAGCTCTTAGACATGCATAAACATAATATATGGGCAAATAAATTCTAGCAATTTTAAAAGATAGGTCGGGGCTGCGCCCATGTCTGAAATTAAAGTCAATCTATCCACATGTATGTAGCTATTGATAGGGAATCATATGAAGGGGATGTTTTTATTTTATTATATCTAACAAATTCGATGAATTACTGCTAAAAGTTCACATCAGAATAGTACTAGTTGATGGGAGTTACTTCGAAAACAAAAAAAAGTAAAGTGAAATTGATTTTGGCTATTCCCTCAATTCCAATAAAATGCAACTGGATCTAGTATGTATGAGTCGGCGATCAGAATATATATGGATAGAATTTATAGCAGGATCTCGCAAAACAAGTAATTTCTGCTGGGCCTTTATCCTTTTTTTAGGTTCATTAGGATTCTTATTGGTTGGAATTTCTAGTTATCTTGATAAGAATTTGATATCTTTATTTTCGTCTCAACAAATAAATTTTTTCCCACAAGGGATCGTAATGTCTTTCTATGGGATCGCGGGTCTCTTTATTAGTTCCTATTTGTGGTGCACAATTACATGGAATATAGGTAGCGGTTATGATCGATTTGATCGAAAAGAAGGAATAGTGTATATTTTTCGTTGGGGATTTCCTGGAAAAAGTCGCCGCGTCTTTCTACGATTCTTTATGAAAGATATTCAGTCCATCAGAATAGAAGTGAAAGAGGGTATTTATACCCATCGTGTCCTTTATATGGAAATCAGAGGCCTGGGAGCCATTCCCTTGACTCGTACTGATGAGAATTTGACTCCGCGAGAAATTGAGCAAAAGGCTGCGGAATTGGCCTATTTCTTGCGTGTACCAATTGAAGAAAAATGAACTGAAGAATAAATGCTTTCTCAAAAACCCCAAGAATCCTCCTTTTTCTATAGCATAACTTACTTTGCCCCCTGGGGCCAAAGCAAGGCAAACGTGGACGGAGCAGCCATAACATAAAACGAAACTGTTTTTGTCTGTAAAATTTTTTTTTTTCGAAATATTTGATATTTTCATTTTTAATAGACAGGAACTTCTTTCATTTCGAAATCCGAAAAATATTCTTTATTTGAATTTTTCGGGTATTCGTCAAAGGGGAGTAATTTCGTCGAATATTTGATCAATTGAGATATCTGGAAACAATCGATTTTTTTATTATTTCTTCATTTGAATTCGAATTCGAAGTGGGTTCTTCTTCTATATTCTGTATTTTTTCTATACTAGATTCAAGGACTAACCTCTGAATCCCAACTAAAAAAGGAGACTCGATTAATAATTAATAGGCGTGATACCTTATCTTATAATGGAACTCCGCTTGATAGAAATATTAGATCGCATAGAGTCAACGAATGAGGTGAGTTCATTACCAATTCACAGATGAAAAAATGACAAAAAAGAACGTATGCATTCCCCTTCGATATCTTTCATCTATAGTATTTGTAGTCTTTTTGCCCAGGTGGATCTCTCTCTCATTTAATAAAAGTCTAGAATCTTGGGTTACTAATTGGTGGAATACTAGGCAATCCGAAACTTTTTTGAATGATATTCAAGAAAAGAGTATTCTAGAAAAATTCATAGAATTAGAGGAGCGGTTTCTCTTGGACGAAATGATAAAGGAATTCCCGGAAAGACATCTACAAAAATTTCGGATGGCGCTCCACAAAGAAACAATCCAATTGATCAAGATACACGACGAGGAGCATATCCATACAATTTTGAACTTCTCCACAAATATAATCTGTTTCGTTATTCTAAGTGCGTATTCTATTCTGAGTAATGAAGAACTTGTTATTTTTAATTCTTGGGTTCAAGAATTTCTATATAATTTAAGCGACACAATAAAAGCCTTTTCTATTCTTTTAGTAACCGATTTATGTATCGGATTCCATTCACCCCACGGTTGGGAACTAATGATTGGCTATATCTACAACGATTTTGGATTGGCTCATAATGATCAAATGATATCTGGTCTTGTTTCCACGTTTCCAGTCATTCTAGATACAATTTTTAAATATTGGATTTTCCGTTATTTAAATCGTGTATCTCCGTCACTTGTAGTGATTTATCATTCAATGAATGACTGAAAAAGATTCCCCGATCCAATTATAATGTTTCTGACTTTTTACATAAGCAAAGCATTCAAGGTTGTACTTACCTTACTCTTTCTACCCATCCGGAGGATTCCTCCTATATTACAACAAAATAATTTCAGTAATCAGTAAATAGTAAATAGCAGAATTGTGGATAGGGACCTATACTAGCGACCTACCCAAATTTATTGTAGAAATTTTCGGGATCAACGATCGGACCATGCAAATTAGAAATACCTTTTCTTCGATAAAGGAACAAATTACTCGATTCATTTCCGTATCACTTATGATATATATA